GATGATCTCGATGTAACTCAAAAATACAGGCATTTATGGGTTCAATGCGAAAATTGTTATGGATTAAATTATAAGAAATTTCTTAAGTCAAAAATGTATATTTGTGAACAATGTGGATTTCATTTGAAAATGAGTAGCTCAGATAGAATCGAACTTTCGGTTGATCCAGATACTTGGGATTCGATGGATGACGATATGGTCTCTATAGATCCCATTGAATTTCATTCAGAAGAGGAACCTTATAAAAATCGTATTGATTCTTATCAAACAAAGACAGGATTAACAGAGGCTGTTCAAACAGGTACAGGGCAACTAAACGGGATTCCCATCGCAATTGGGGTTATGGATTTTCAGTTTATGGGGGGTAGTATGGGATCCGTAGTAGGCGAGAAAATCACCCGTTTGATCGAGTATGCTGCCAATAAATTTTTACCTCTTCTTCTAGTGTGTGCTTCCGGGGGAGCACGCATGCAAGAAGGAAGTTTGAGCTTGATGCAAATGGCTAAAATATCTTCTGCTTTATATGATTATCAATTAAATAAAAAGTTATTCTATGTATCAATTCTTACATCTCCTACTACTGGTGGAGTGACAGCTAGTTTTGGTATGTTGGGGGATATCATTATTGCTGAACCTAATGCCTATATTGCATTTGCGGGTAAAAGAGTAATTGAACAAACATTGAATAAGACAGTACCTGAAGGTTCACAAGAGGCTGAATATTTATTCCATAAGGGCTTATTCGATCCAATCGTACCACGTAATCCTCTAAAAGGTGTTCTGAGCGAGTTATTTCAGTTCCACGCCTTTTTTCCTTTGAATCAAAATTAGCTACAGTAGAGTTCTTAAGTGAAATTTTTTTGTGGCGAACAATTAACAATTAGTTAGTTAGTTTATCCGAATCAAAATAAAACAAAATCCGAAGAGTGGATTTTTCTTTGGTGACATAAGATTTCATTGTACAAAGAAGCATGCGGATCATTCTTTTTTTTTTTTTACCGATATGCCGGATTAGTAATCAGTAAACCTCTCTCAACAAAACAACATAAGAAAAGCATTCTTCTTTAGAATTCATTAGGGGGCAGGGCAAATAAAACGAATTTCTTGTTCCCCTCTTGCGTATGTATATATCATTCAAATGGAGAAAATATAAAATCTTGCATCTTTTTATATCTCCTAACAAGGACCTTTTTACTAGGAATCCCTGCTGTTGGATCGGATTCTAACGAATCCTTCGGGAATTTGTAAGAAATTCTTTAGCTAAGAACAACAGAAGAAGAAAAATAATAATAACGAAAAATGGTTATCATACATATATTTCATGCAGAAAGATGAATAGGTCCGTTTATTTAGTTCTACATTCCTTGCGCTTAGTATATATACTCATTTAGTATACTTAGTATACTTATATACAATTCTATAAGTATACTTAATATACATTTATATACGAATTAGAATATGATAATAATTAGAATATTAATTCAAATTATTATAGGATATCTTTATACCAATAACAGGTACAAATATTAAATCGAGGTACCCTTTCTATGACAATTCTCAACAGCTTTCCCTCAATTTTTGTGCCTTTAGTGGGCCTAGTATTTCCGGCAATGGCAATGGCTTCTTTATTTCTTTATCTTGAAAAAAATAAGATTTTTTAAATCCGATCGGATCGAGGTCAACTCTCATCTAGTTTTTTTTTCAAGACTTAGCGATGATGGATATCCATTTAGTAGAATAGTGTATAATACTAAGAGGTGGCTTTCTCCGAGCATAAACGAAAGAGCTCTTATGCATGTGTAAATATGATATATAGGTAAATTTATTCTATCTATTTTCAACAATAGGCTGTGATCCGAACTCATGTCTGCAATTAAAGTCAATGTATCTATATGTATGTACCGATCTATAGGGAATCATATGAAAGGGATGCTCTGATTTTATTAGATCTAACCATAACCAATTCGATGACTTACTGCTAAGAGTTCACATCAAAATAGTACTAGTTGATGAGAGTTACTTCGGAAACACAAAGGAAACACAAAAAGTAAACTCAAATCGATTTTCTTTTGGTTATTTCCCCAATTCCAATAAAATGCAACTGGAGCTAGTATGTATGAGTTGGCGATCAGAATATATATGGATAGAATTTATAGCAGGCTCTCGCAAAACAAGCAATTTCTGCTGGGCTCTTATCCTTTTTTTAGGTTCTTTAGGATTCTTAGTGGTTGGAATTTCGAGTTATTTTGATAGGAATTTGCTATCTTTATTTCCGTCTCAGCAAATCAATTTTTTTCCACAAGGGATCGTGATGTCTTTCTACGGGATCGCGGGTCTCTTTATTAGTTCCTATTTGTGGTGCACAATTACATGGAATGTAGGTAGCGGTTATGATCGATTTGATACAAAAGAGGGAATAGTGTGTATTTTTCGTTGGGGATTTCCTGGAAAAAATCGCCGCATCTTTCTACGATTCCTTATGAAAGATATTCAGTCCATCAGAATAGAAGTTAAAGAGGGTATTTATGCTCGTCGTGTCCTTTATATAGAAAGCAGAGGCTTGGGGGCCATTCCCTTGAATCGTACTGATGAGAATTTGACTCCGCGAGAAATTGAGCAAAAGGCTGCGGAATTGGCCTATTTCTTGCGTGTACCAATTGAAGGGTTTTGAAAAATGAACTGAAGAATAAACGCTTTCTCAGCAGGCGGAAACCCTCAAGAATCCTTTTTTTTTTTCGAAATATTCGAGAGTTTCTTTTTTAATAGAAAAAAAGAAAAAAAGTTCTTTCATTTCGAAATGCGAATAATATTAATATTCATTATTTGAATTTGAATCTTTCGGGCATTCATCGAAAGGGGGAATCGCTTCGAATATTTGATCAATTGAGATATCTGGAAACAATATTGTTTTTTATTATTTCTTGTGTTTTTTATTATTTCTTGATTCAAATTCGAATTCGAATGAAGAATTCGAAGTGGATTCTTCTTCGATTTCTGTAGTTTTTCTACACTAAGTTCAAGGACTAACCGCCGACTCACAACTAAAAAAAAGAGACTCGATTTATAGGCGCAATACCTTGTAATAGAACTCATGCTTGATAGAAATATTAGATCGCATAGAATCAACGAATGAGGTGGGTTCATTAACAATTCACAGATGAAAAAATGAAAAAAAAGAACGCATCCATTCCCCTTAGATATCTTTCATCTATAGTATTTGTAGTATTTTTGCCCTGGTGGATCCCTCTCTCATTTAATAAAAGTCTGGAATCCTGGGTTACTAATTGGTGGAATACTAGTCAACCCGAAACCTTTTTGAATGATATTCAGGAAAAGGCTATTCTAGAAAAATTCATAGAATTAGAGGAATTATTCCTCTTGGACGAAATGGAAATGATAAAGGAATTTCCGGAAAGACATCTAGAAAAGCTTCGCATAGGGCTCCAGAAAGAAACAATCCAATTAATCAAGATGCACGATGAGGATCATATCCATACGATTTTTCACTTCTCGACAAATACAATCTGCTTTGTTATTCTAAGTGGTTATTCGATTCTGTGTAATGAAGAACTTTTTATTCTTAACTCTTGGGTTCAAGAATTCCTATATAATTTAAGCGACACAATAAAAGCCTTTTCGATTCTTTTCGTAACTGATTTATGTATCGGATTCCATTCGCCCCGCGGTTGGGAACTACTGATTGGCTATGCCTACAACGATTTTGGATTTGCTCATAATGATATTATTCTATCTGTTCTTGTTTCCACTTTTCCAGTCATTCTAGATACGTTTTTTAAATATTGGCTTTTTTCTTATTTAAATCGTGTATCTCCGTCACTTGTAGTGATTTATCATTCAATGACTGAGTGAAAAGCGATTCAATGATCCAATTCGAATATTTCTGATTTTGTACATAAGCAAAGCATTCAAAGCCGTACTTACCTTACTTTTTCTACCCATCCGGAGAATCCCTCCCAAATTCCAGGAATCCTATATTCCAGTAAAATTATTTCAGTAAATAGCAGAATCGCGGATAGGGAACTATATTAGTGACCTACCTAATTTTATTGTAGAAATTTTCGGGATCAACGATTGGACCATGCAAATTAGAAATACCTTTTCCTCGTTAAAGGGCGAGATTACTCGATTCATTTCCGTATCCCTCATGATATATATAATAACTCGGGCATCAATTTCAAATGCATATCCCGTTTTTGCGCAGCAGGGTTTTGAAAATCCACGAGAGGCAACTGGTCGGATTGTATGCGCCAATTGTCATTTAGCTAATAAGCCCGTGGATATTGAGGTTCCACAGGCGGTACTCCCTGATACTGTATTTGAAGCAGTTGTTAGAATTCCGTATGATATGCAACTGAAACAAGTTCTTGCTAATGGTAAAAAGGGGTCTTTGAATGTGGGGGCCGTTCTTATTTTACCAGAGGGGTTTGAATTAGCCCCCTCCGACCGTATTTCGCCCGATATGAAAGAAAAGATAGGCAAGCTGTCTTTTCAGACCTACCGACCTACTAAAAAAAATATTCTTGTGATAGGGCCAGTTCCTGGTCAGAAATATAGTGAAATCACTTTTCCTATTCTTTCCCCGAACCCTGCGACTAATAAGGATGCTCACTTCTTAAAATATCCAATATACGTAGGTGGGAACAGGGGGAGGGGTCAGATTTATCCCGACGGGAACAAAAGTAACAATACGGTTTATAATGCTACAGCTGCGGGTATAGTAAGCAAACTCATACGAAAAGAAAAAGGGGGATACGAAATAACCATAACGGATGCATCGAATGGGCGTGAAGTGGTTGATATTATCCCTCCAGGCCCAGAACTTCGTGTTTCAGAGGGCCAATCTATCAAACTTGATCAACCATTAACAAGTAATCCTAATGTAGGTGGGTTTGGTCAGGCAGATGCAGAAATAGTACTTCAAGATCCATTACGTGTCCAAGGCCTTTTGTTCTTTTTGGCATCTGTTGTTTTGGCACAAA